AGAGAAGTGCCTGAAAAAAGGATTATCTTGATAGGATAGCTTATGTGTGCGGACCACCTTCTCTCACTATTTTTAGAAATTTTTGCAAAAATTTTGATTTTTTAAAAAAATTTTTCTTATATCCAATAAAATTTAATTATTTCTTAAAGTTTCAAAAACTTTCGTACAATTTATACTAGGATATAAAAGATAAGCTAAAAAAGCTATTGGGTTCATACCCCACTTATAAAGGTTTTACCCCTTTTCTTTTTAGTTAAGTTAAATAAAATTTTGTTTTTAAATACTTTAGCAATGGGAACCCTCATTTCCATTTCTTCTTACTCCTGATTCGCTATATGAATTGGATTAGAAATTAATATACTTTCGTTTATCCCTCTAATAAACGAAAGAAAAAATTCTAGTTCTTCCGAAGCTTCACTTAAATATTTCATTGTTCAGGCAATTTCCTCTATGATTATCCTATTTTCTTTTATAATTTCTTTAATTTTAATGGATTCCCTCACCCATTTAAAAACCCCCTTAGAAATTATTTTAAATTCTGCCCTTTTAACTAAAATAGGCGCTGCCCCCTTCCACTTCTGGTTTCCAGAAATTATCGAAGGACTATCTTGGATTAATTCCTTAATTCTACTTACCTGACAAAAAATTGCCCCTATAATTTTAATTATATACAACTTTTCAACAAATTTATTTTTTTGTTTTATTATTTCTTCCTCTATAATTATTAGAGGTTTAAAGAGTTGGAACCAAACTAGAGTTAAAAAAATTTTAGCTTTTTCATCTATTAACCATATCGGTTGAATATTGAGAATTATGATATTCAATCAATCGATATGACTTTTTTATTTTAGATTTTATTCTTTTGTAACAATTTGTTTAATCAGCATATTTAAAAAATTTAGAATCTCCTCAATTCTGAGATTTTTCGATATTCTCAATTCTAACAAATCCGTAAAAGTATTTTTTTTTCTTAATTTTCTTTCTATAGGAGGGTTACCCCCCTTCTTAGGATTTTTTCCTAAATGAATAATTTTAAAAATCATTTTAAGCCATGATTACTTTTTTTTAGCCTTCATCATAATTTTTTTCACTTTAATCATACTATTCGTCTATATTCGACTGTTATTTCAAGCTTTAACCTTAAAAATTAATGAGAGAAAAAAATTTCCTTTAAAAATTAATTTTACACCTAACTTCTTAAGGTTTTTAAATTTAAGTGGATTAGTGATTTTTAGAATACTCACAAACTTTTAACTTAAGGATTTAAGTTAAAAAGTAAACTAGTAACCTTCAAAGTTACCAATAGAAGTATTTAAGCCTTAGAATTAATTCACCTATAAATTTGCAATTTATAATCATACTTGAATATAAGACTAATGAAGGAATTTAAATTCATAAATAAATTTACAGTTTATCGCCTTGATTCAGCCACTTCATTGAATAAGTGGCTTCTCTCTACAAATCATAAAGACATTGGAACATTATATTTCCTTTTTGGCCTTTGAGCAGGAATAATCGGCACTTCTTTAAGAATTTTAATTCGACTAGAATTAGGGACCCCCAGAGCCTTAATTGGAAACGATCAAATTTATAATGTCATTGTCACAGCTCATGCATTTATCATAATTTTTTTCATAGTAATACCTATCATAATCGGAGGATTTGGAAATTGATTAGTACCTCTTATAATCGGAGCCCCAGATATAGCTTTCCCTCGGCTAAACAATATAAGATTTTGACTATTACCCCCTGCTCTCACTTTCTTAATCTTAAGAAGATTAGTAGAAAGAGGAGCAGGAACTGGGTGAACCGTTTACCCCCCTCTTTCAGCTAATATTGCCCATGGGGGATCATCTGTTGATTTGGCTATTTTTAGTCTTCATCTTGCAGGAATCTCTTCAATCTTAGGAGCTGTAAATTTTATTACAACCATACTAAATATGCGCCCCTTCGGGATAACTTTAGACAAAATACCTTTGTTTGTTTGATCCGTTATAATTACTGCCGTTTTACTTCTCCTTTCTCTTCCAGTTTTAGCTGGTGCTATTACTATACTTTTAACAGACCGAAATATTAATACCTCTTTCTTCGACCCCGCCGGAGGGGGGGACCCTATTCTTTATCAACACTTATTTTGATTTTTTGGACACCCTGAAGTCTACATTTTAATTCTTCCTGGCTTTGGAATAATTTCTCATATTATCAGCCAAGAAAGAGGAAAAAAAGAAGCTTTTGGTTCATTAGGAATAATCTATGCAATAATAGCTATTGGATTACTAGGATTTGTAGTCTGAGCTCACCATATATTTACCGTAGGAATAGATGTTGACACACGAGCTTACTTTACTTCCGCTACAATAATTATTGCAGTTCCTACAGGAATTAAAATTTTTAGATGATTAGCTACTCTTCATGGGGTACAATTTTCTTTTAGACCCTCTCTTCTATGAGTAATAGGATTTTTATTTCTTTTTACTATCGGGGGTTTAACAGGAGTAGTATTGGCTAATTCCTCTATTGATATTATTTTACACGATACTTACTATGTAGTTGCCCATTTTCACTACGTTCTTTCCATGGGGGCTGTATTTGCAATTATAGCCGGATTTGTTCATTGATTTCCTTTATTTACTGGATTTAACTTAAATAGAAAGTTTTTAAAAATTCAATTTTTAATTATATTTATTGGAGTAAATTTAACTTTTTTCCCTCAACATTTTTTAGGATTAAGAGGTATACCTCGACGTTATTCAGATTACCCAGATGCCTACTTAATGTGAAACAAAATTTCATCTATTGGATCAATAATTTCTTCTGTAAGAATTTTATTTTTTATATTAATTGTTTGAGAAAGATTCTTCAGAGTTCGACTAAGTAATTCTAGTAATAGAGTCCCATCCCTAATAGAATGATTCCAAACTACCCCACCAAATGAACATAGTTACTCAGAAATCCCTATTCTATCTGTAAATTTCTAATATGGCAGAATAGTGCACTGGACTTAAACCCCAATTATAAAGAATTTACTTTTTTTAGAATTGGCTACTTGAAAAATATCCTTTTTACAAGATAGATCCTCTTATCTTCTTGAACAACTTAGATTTTTTCATGACCATACTTTATTAATTTTAACTTTAATTACTTGCTTAGTAGGATATATAATAATTAGTTTATTCCTAAACAAATTTAATTATCGATTTTTATTAGAAGGACAAATGATTGAAATAATTTGAACTATCCTTCCTGCTATCACCCTTATTTTTATTGCCTTACCTTCCTTAAAATTAATCTACATTATTGATGAAATCCGAAATCCCTTAATTACTTTAAAAACTATTGGACATCAATGATACTGATCTTATGAATATACTGATTTTAATTCAATTGAATTTGATTCTTATATAATTCCCTCAAACAACTTAGAATCATTTAATTTTCGTCTTTTAGAAACAGATAACCGAACAATTTTACCATACGAAGCTCAAATCCGACTTTTAGTATCCTCAACCGACGTTATTCATTCATGAACTATTCCTTCTACAGGAATTAAAATTGATGCATCCCCAGGACGTCTAAACCAAATAAGATTTACTCTCAATCGAACTGGAATATTCTATGGCCAATGTTCAGAAATTTGTGGGACTAACCATAGATTTATGCCTATTTCTATTGAAAGAATCTCGCCTAAAATATTTATTAAATGATTAAAAAATTTTAAGTCATTAGATGACTGAAAGAAAGTACTGGTCTCTTAAACCACTTTATAGTAACTAACGCCTACTTCTAATGAAAAGTTTAGTTAATAAATAACATTAACTTGTCAAGTTAAAATAATTAAAATTTTAATAATTTTTAATTCCTCAAATAATACCTTTAAATTGAATACTTTTATTTTTTTATTTTATCATAATTTTTTACTTATTTAATATTTTAATTTATTTTAGATCTGTTAAATTCCAAACTTCTTATAAATCTAAATATAAAATCAAATTAAATTGAAAATGATAAGAAATTTATTTTCTAGATTTGACCCTTCAACAAATTTAAATATTTCCCTTAATTGATTAAGATCAATTTTAGGATTGATTTTTATTCCTCTGTTATTTTGATTTATCCCTAATCGATTCTCAATATTAATATTCAAAATTTCTTTAATTTTACACAAAGAATTTAAAATTATAACTAATAAATCTAGGACTTTAATTTTTATTGCTTTATTTTTCTTAATTTTAATAAATAATTTCTTAGGGTTATTCCCTTACATTTTCACAAGATCTAGTCACTTAATTTTCACCCTTACCTTAGCCCTTCCTTTATGGTTAGCATTCATAATTTATGGGTGATTAAATAATACCTATCATATATTCGCTCATTTAGTCCCTCAGGGAACTCCCCCTATTCTTATACCTTTTATAGTATGTATTGAAACAATTAGAAATTTTATTCGCCCTGGAACTTTAGCTGTTCGACTAACTGCTAATATAATTGCAGGACACCTTTTAATAACTTTATTAGGAAATACAGGACCTATATTAAAATTTTTATTAATTATTCTTATTATTATTCAAATTCTTTTAATTGTTTTAGAAACAGCAGTTGCTATAATTCAATCCTACGTATTTGCTGTTTTAAGAACACTTTATTCTAGAGAAGTTAATTATGCACAAAAATCACCCTTTTCATTTAGTCGATTACAGACCCTGACCAATCTTAGGAGCTGCTAGAGCAATAATTATAATAATAGGACTTATTAAATGATTTCATTTTTTTAATTCTAATTTATTTTTATTAGGAAATATTATCACCATAATAATCATATTTCAATGATGACGAGACGTAGTTCGTGAAAGAACCTTCCAAGGAAATCATACTTTTATTGTCTCTATAGGATTACGCTGAGGAATAATTCTTTTTATTACCTCAGAAATCTTCTTTTTTTTAAGATTTTTTTGAGGATTTTTTCACAGAAGTCTAGCCCCTTCAATTGAAATCGGTATAATTTGACCCCCTAAAGGTATTAGCCCATTTAACCCTAGACAAATTCCCCTACTAAATACTTTAATCTTACTAAGATCTGGACTCTCTGTCACTTGAGCTCACCATAGTTTAATAGAAAATAATTTTAATGAATCATTTTTTAGACTTTCATTTACTATTATTTTAGGAATTTATTTCTCTTTTCTCCAAGGAGTAGAATATATAGAAGCTTCTTTTAGAATTTCAGACTCAGTTTACGGAAGATGTTTTTTTATAGCCACAGGATTTCATGGCCTTCATGTATTAATTGGAACGATATTTCTTTTTACTTGTTTATACCGATTAAATTTAAATCATTTTAGACAAACTCACCACTTAGGATTTGAAATAGCAGCTTGATATTGACATTTTGTAGATGTAGTCTGATTATTTTTATATCTTTCTATTTATTGATGAGGAAGATATTTATATAGTATAATAATTATAATTGATTTCCAATCAAAAGATCTAAATATTAGTATAAATAATTACTTTATTAATTTTAATTTCCTTAATAATTTTTTTTATAAGAAACCTTTTAATAATAATAGCCAATATTTTATCAAAAAAATCTTTCAAAGACCGGGAAAAAAATTCTCCTTTCGAATGCGGATTTGATCCTAAAAACTCGGCCCGATTACCTTTCTCCTTACAATTTTTCTTAATTGCAATCATTTTCTTAATTTTTGACGTAGAAATTACATTACTCTTACCTATAATTTCTACAATAAAAATTTCTAATTTCATAAGATTTTCTTTGATATTTTGATCATTTATTATTATCCTCTCTATCGGGCTTTATCATGAATGAAATCAAGGAGCCCTAAATTGAAAATTCTAGGATAATAGTTAATTTAACATTTAAGTTGCATTTAAAAAATACTGAAAATCAGTTTATCTTAAATAAGAAGCAAAAAATTGCATTTAGTTTCGACCTAAAAATTTGATTTATTTAATCCTTATTTATTAATTGAAACCAAATTAGAGGTAAATCACTGTTAATGATTAAATTGAATTATATTCCAATTAAAGAAATATAAAAATTTAAGCTTCTAACTTAAAATATAGCACTTTGTTAATATTTCTATTTATATAGTTTAAAAAAAACATTATATTTTCATTATAAAAATAGATAACTCTTATAAATTATTTAAAAATCTACGATTTCCTTGATATCTTCAATATCATGCTCTTTATAAGCTATTTAAATAAAATGAGTAAATAATTAATAATACAACTCAACTAATTAATAGAATTAAATAAAGTTTAAAATTATTCTTTAAAAAATATTGAAAAAAAATTCTTGAATTTTGGATACTAAAAAATAAATTCTGACCACCAATATATTCAACTCATCCCTGATCTAAAAATTTTATTAATTTAGCCCCTCTTTTAATAAAAATGTAATTTAATCCTAAAGTAGATAGAAAAGGTAAATTTCACATAGAAGAAAAAAATAATGTAAAAAATTTGTAATCAATTCTAAAAAGCCTATAACTTAACCTTATTTTAGAACTCTCTAAGCCTAAAAAAATCCCTATTCTAATCAGAATTAAAGTTGCAATTTTCATAATAAAAGGTAAAACAATAAGATAAGGAACGTCAAAAATAAGCCACATTAATAAAGAACCAGAAAATAAAGTCATAAATAATATGAATCCCATACTTTTTAATATTTTTATTGAATCTTCATAAACTAAATTTATGGGAAAAAAGTTAAATAACCCTATAATAGAATAATAAGATAAACGAAACCTATAAGAAACTGTTAAACCAATAGAAATATAAAAAATTAGATAAACAAATAAATTAAAATAATCCATAGATATAAATTCTACAATTAAATCCTTAGAATAAAACCCCGAAAAAAAAGGTAAACCACATAAAGATAAATTTCTAATATTAAAATATCTTACCGTTAACGGCATATTTTTATATAAACATCCCATAAAACGAATATCTTGACAATTAAGTAAATTATGAATTATATTACCAGCACATATAAAAAGTAAAGCCTTAAATAAAGCATGAACTAATAGATGATAAAAAGCTAATATTCAACCTCCTAAAGATAAAATTCTTATTATAAAACCTAATTGACTTAAAGTAGAAAGAGCAATAATTTTCTTCAAATCATATTCAAAATTAGCCCCTACACCTGATATAAATATAGTTAATAACCCAATAAATAATAAAAATATAAAGAAATTTTTTGTAACAATTACATTAAAACGAATTAACAAGTAAACCCCAGCTGTAACTAAAGTAGAAGAATGAACTAAAGCAGAAACAGGGGTTGGGGCTGCCATGGCAGCTGGCAACCATGAAGAAAAGGGGATTTGAGCTCTTTTGGTTATAGCAGCCAATAAAACAAAAAAAGAAATAACTACCATAAAAAAATCTGTATTAAAAAAATCTAAATAAAAAATATAATTTCACCTTCCATAATTTATCATTCAGGCAATAGATATAAGTAATATTACATCCCCTACGCGATTTCTTAAAGCTGTTAATATTCCTGCATTAAAAGATTTTACATTTTGATAAAAAATTACTAAACAATATGAAACTAACCCCAAACCATCTCACCCTAATAAAATAGAAATTAAATTTGGACTAATAATCAGAAATACTATAGAAAATACAAATAATACCACTAACAAAACAAATCGCCCTAAATTTAATTCCCCAGATATATATGATTCGCTATAAAAAATTACTATAGAAGAAATAAATAACACAAAACTTATAAATAATAAAGATATCCAATCAATTAAAATTGCATACTCAATAGAAACCGAATTTAAAGTTATTAAATTAATTTCAAAAAAATAAACCAATTCTTTCACTAAAAAATTAATTCTTATTCTAAATAAAGAAAAAGAAAAAAAAAAAAAAATCCTTGAATAAATTATACAAATTGAAATAATTTAAGATTACTTAATAACTTTGACTCCACAAATCAATATTTTCTTTAAACTACTTAAATTATAATAAAAAAAAATCCCTTTTTAAAAACATTAAATTTAAGGGAATTCAATGTAAAAATAAAACTAAAAATTCTCGTAAATTTACTATTGCAAATCTATTTAAACCCCTAAAAAATTTCCCATGTTGGGAAAAAGAATATAAATATAACCTATAAACTGCTCTAAAAAAAGAGATTAAAATTAAAAATAATAAATTAAATGCTGAATAGCTAATCAATCTATTAATCAATATAATTTCACCTAACAAATTTAAAGAAGGAGGGGCTGCTATATTAGAGGATACCAACAAAAATCACCACAAAGATAAAGAAGGAATTAAATTAATTAAGCCTTTATTAATATATAAATTTCGACTAAAAAATCGCTCATAACAAATATTCACTAAAACAAATAAACCTGAAGAACATAAGCCATGACTAATTATTATAATTAAAGAACCAGAAATCCCTCAATAGCTTAATGTTAATAATCCTCTTAATATTAAACTCATATGAACTACAGAAGAATAAGCAATTAAGGATTTTATATCTCTCTGACGAATACACAATAAAGAAACCAAAAATCCACCTATTAATGATAAATTTATTAAAAAAAAATTAAAATTTAATCCAATTTCTTTAAATATCACTATAAAACGCAATAATCCATACCTTCCTAATTTTAATATAACACCTGCTAAAATTATAGACCCTGAAACTGGGGCTTCAACATGAGCCTTAGGAAGTCATAAATGAACTAAAAATATAGGTAACTTTACAAAAAAAACCATATTTATTATAAAATACATAATTAATCTATTAAAATTTTCTTTTATAAAAAAATAATCTAATCTAAAAAAATTTCTAAAATAAAAAAAAATAAATAACATTAAAGGCAAAGAAGCTATAATAGTGTAAAAAAATAAATAAACCCCCGCTTGAATACGCTCAGGTTGATAGCCTCACCCTATAATAATAATTATAATAGGAATAAGCCTAGCTTCAAAAAACAAATAAAATACAAATAAATTTATAGAAGAAAAAGTCAAAATTAAAAATAATGTTAATAATAATAATATAAAAATAAAAAAATTATGATAATCCTTTAATTTAAAAATCTTTTCTCTTGCTATAAATATTAAAAATCCTAGCCACATACTCAACAAAATTAATAAGTAAGAAACTAAATCTAACCCTAAAAAAAAACTAATTCTACTGAAATATGTAAAAGAAACCAAAAAAAAAAATATTAATCTTAAAATTCTCAATAAATTTTGAATTAATCAAAAATACCCCAAAAAACTTAAAGGTATTATAAATATTAAATATAAAATAAACTTTATCATAATAAATTAAAAGAATTAAAATGATCCCTTCCATGAGAACGGATTATTGAAACTAACAAAGAAAGCCCTAGAACTCTTTCGCAAACTCTAAATGATAAAAAAATTATTCTAAAATAAAATTCATAATCAAAATTAATTAAATAAAAAAATAAAATTAAAAATAATGTTAAAACAATAAACTCTATTCTCAACAATATTATCAACATATGCTTACGTTTTAAAGAAAATCTCGTCAACCCTATAATAAATGAAAAAATTATAATATATATATATATTGTCATAGTTTTAATAATTTAAAATAAAATATTGGTCTTGTAAATCAAATTTAAGATTATTCTTTTAAAACATCAGAGAAAAAGAAACTTTATCATTAATCTCCAAAATTAATATTTTAATTAAACTATTCTCTGAGATGTTATTTTTTATATTAATTATAATTATTTCTTGTATGATTATTTTTTTAAACCACCCCTTTTCTTTAGGAATAACAATTTTAATTCAATCTATCTTAATTAGATTAACTATCGGAACTATGAACTTCAATTTTTGATATTCCTATATTTTAATATTAATTATAATCGGAGGATTACTAATTCTTTTTATTTATATAACTAGAATTGCCTCTAACGAAAAATTTAAAATCAATTTCTTAATTTTTTTAATTTTTAGGTTAATTATTTCTAGTACAATAATAATTTGAATGGCAAAAAATTGCCATTTAAACGAATTTTTATACAAAAATTTTTTAATTTTTAAAATAAATAATAATTATAATTTTAATTATTCTCTAAGAAAATTCTTAAATTACCCTTCTCTTAAAATTCTTTTAATCACAATTTTCTACCTTTTAATTACTATAATTGCCTCTGTAAAAATTTGCAAAATTAAATTAGGACCTTTGCGACAAATATTTTATGAAAATACCAATTCGAAAAAAATCTCCTTTAGTAAAAATTATTAATAATGCTTTAATTGATTTACCAAGACCCTCTAATATTTCTTTACTCTGAAACTTTGGCTCTCTATTAGGATTATGCCTTATTATTCAAATTATTACAGGAATTTTTTTAGCCATACACTATTGCCCTAACGTAGATCTTGCATTTAACAGTGTTTCCCATATTTCCCGAGATGTAAATATAGGATGAATAATTCGATCTTTACATGCTAACGGTGCTTCATTTTTTTTTATTTGCCTTTATATTCACGTAGGTCGAGGTATATACTATTCCTCTTATAATCTTAAACATACCTGAATAATCGGGGTAATAATTTTATTTTTAACTATAGCTACCGCTTTTTTAGGCTATGTTCTCCCTTGAGGACAAATATCTTTTTGAGGAGCAACAGTTATTACTAACTTAGTCTCTGCTTTCCCTTATATTGGAAATTTAATAGTTACTTGACTTTGAGGGGGATTCGCAGTAGATAATGCCACTCTCACACGATTCTTCTCTTTCCATTTTCTTTTACCCTTTATTATTTCAGCATTCATTATTATTCATTTATTATTTCTCCACCAAACCGGATCTAATAACCCCTTAGGAACAAACAGAAACTTAGATAAAATTCCCTTCCATCCTTATTTCTCTTTCAAAGATATAATAGGATATATAATTTTTATTTTTTTAATTTCATCTATTATTCTTTTAAAACCCTACCTTTTAGGAGACCCCGATAATTTTATCCCAGCCAACCCCTTAGTAACCCCTGTCCATATCCAACCTGAATGATATTTCCTTTTTGCTTATACCATTTTACGTTCAATTCCTAACAAATTAGGAGGAGTATTAGCTTTAATTTCATCTATTAGAATTCTTTTTATTTTACCTTTTACTAACAAAAAAAAAATTAAAAGAAATCAATTTTACCCTTTAAATAAATTCATATTTTGAATATTTATTACCTTAGTTGCACTTCTTACTTGATTAGGAGCTAAACCTGTAGAAGAACCCTTCATTACAACAGGACAAATCATTACAATTTTATATTTTAATTTCTTCATTTTTAATCCTTTAATTTATAAAATATGAGATAATATTATTTTTAAATAACTAATGAACTTGTAAAAGTATATATTTTGAAAATATAAAAAAGAATAAACCTTCTATTAGTTTAGACTAAATTTAATTAACTAAAAACTCAAGGTTAAAATGAAACATTTTAACCCCAAATAAAATAATAAAAAATTTAGTGAAACTGGTAAATAAACCTTTCACAATAAATACATTAACTTATCATAACGAAAACGAGGTAAAGTTCCTCGAACTCAGACCCAAAAAAAAGAAACAAACACTAATTTTAAGAAAAAAAAGAAAGAAAAAAAATTCGCCCCTATAAAAATTACTACTCTTAATATACTTATAAATAAAATTCTTGCATATTCTGCCAAAAAAATAAATGCAAATCCACCACTTCTATATTCTACATTAAAACCAGATACTAACTCAGACTCCCCTTCGGCTAAATCAAAAGGAGTACGATTAGTTTCTGCTAATCTTGAAACTAATCATATAAAACTTAAAGGAAAAGTCAAAAATAAAAATCAAATATATTTTTGAAAATACATAAAATCCAATAAATTAAGAGAAGAAACTAAAACTAAATAAGAAAGTATAATTAAAAATATCCTAACTTCATAAGAAATAGTTTGTGCAACAGCTCGTAAACTTCCTAATAAAGAATAATTAGAATTAGACGATCAACCTGATATTATAATTATATAAACCCCTATTCTAGAAACTCTAAAAAAATACAAAATAGAAAAATTAAAAGACAAAAACCCTAAATAAAAAGGTATTCTTATTCATAAAATTAAAGCTAAAAATAACCTAAAAATAGGGGATATATAATAAATTAAATAATTTGATATTAAAGGAAAAACTTGTTCTTTAGAAAATAATTTAATAGCATCACTAAAAGGCTGTAAAATCCCTATAAAACCAACCTTATTAGGACCCTTTCGAAGTTGAATATACCCTAATAATTTTCGCTCAAGAAGTGTTAAAAAAGCAACTCCCACTAAAACCCCTAAAAATAAAACTAAAAAATTAACTAAAATTAATAAAAAATCAATTTTTATTTGTAAATTCTTACATATAAAGATTCTAAATCCTTCGCACTATTCTGCCAAAATAAAATTTTCATTCATAATTAAAATTTTTAATTAAATATTTGATCCTTTCGTACTAAAATATTTTCTTTAATTTAAGATAGAAACCAACCTGGCTTACACCGGTTTAAACTCAGATCATGTAAAATTTCAAAGGTCGAACAGACCTAATTTTTTAGCTCCTACACCAAAAATTAATTTTAATCCAACATCGAGGTCGCAACCCCCTTTTTCAATTAGAACTTTCAAAAAAGATTACGCTGTTATCCCTAAGGTAATTTAATCTTTTAATCATATTAATGGATCAAAAATTCATAAATAAATGTTTCAATAAAAAAAAAGTTTTTTCAATTTTTTTGTCACCCCAACAAAACTTAAATATTATTTTTAAAATTAAATTCTAAAATTAAAAAAATTATTTTTAGTTAAACTCTATAGGGTCTTCTCGTCTTTAAATAATATTTAAGCCTTTTAACTTAAAAATAAAATTCTATAAATTTAAACTGAGACAGAAATTTTCTCATCAAACCATTCATACAAGCTTTCAATTAAAAAACTAATGATTATGCTACCTTTGCACAGTCAAAATACTGCGGCCCTTTAAAATTCAGTGGGCAGGCCCAACTTTAAATTATACTCAAAAAGAGATGTTTTTAATAAACAGGTGAAAAATATATTTGCCGAATTAATTAATTTAATATAAAGTTCTATATTATTTTAACTTAAAATTATACTAATTTTATCATCATTAATTAAATTTTTCAATCTAATTTCACATTCTTATATAAAATTTAAACCAAATATAAATATAATAATTTAAAATAATAAATTTTTAAATACTTTAATAGATAAAAAATTTTAATTCTACAATTTATTTAATTTAAAATTTAATTTTAATAATTTAAATTTAAGCTTATCCCTAAATCTATTAATTCATAATTTAAGTATAAAATAAATTTTTTATAATTAAAATAACAAAGCAAATTTAATTTTTTTCTAAGAAAACTAGATATATTTAAAAACGACTAACGTTTCATTACTAAATCTTTATTATAAATATTTTTGACACAATAAAATTAATAAAAATTTAGCTCTTTTAAATTCGAGAAAATATAAAATTAAATTTTTATTTAATAAACCCTGATACACAAGGTACAAAACTTTTTCTTCTTTTATACATATATAAATTTTCTTTTTCAATACTAATAAACTATCATAAAAAAAATTTTTTCTTAAGAATAATAAAATTTATATTATTTTAATTAATTTTTACATAAAACTTAATCTTAATAAATATCTTTACTCAATTTAAAATGATTCAACACTTTTATTCTTAATGTAACTAAGACACTTATACAAGCTCTAAATTGAACTTCTAGATTCACTTTCCAGTAAATCTACTTTGTTACGACTTATTTCATTTTAAAATGAAAGCGACGGGCGATATGTACATACTTTAGAGCTTAATCATTAAATCAAATTAACTTAATTACTTTCAAATCCATTTTCACTAAAATTTTAAATATTAGATCCAAAAATTTTTTTATTGTAACCCATTTCTACTTTAATATAAACTACACCTTGATCTGATTTATTTTCTTAAAAAAAAATAAGAAAATTTTTATTCTTTTAAAATTCTCAACAACAACGATATATAAATTTCTAACTAAAGTTACCTAAAACGTGGATTATCGATTAAAGAACAGGTTCCTCTGAAAAGACTAAAGTACCGCCAAATTTTTTAATTTTAAAGAAAATAACTATTAATAATTTGGTAAAAATTCACAGTAAAAATAATAGGGTATCTAATCCTAGTTTAAAAATTCACTTTCTCAACTTCACTTAATTTAACAAAAAAATTAATCCATTTAAAATTTCACTTAAAAAATAAATTTTTATTTTTTTTATAAATAAATTAATTAAAACCAAAAAAATTATATTGCACTATCTGTATAACCGCAACTGCTGGCACAAATTTTGTTAGTACTTAAGATTTATTGCTAAGTCATGATTACCCATATACTTAAAATTTAATACTACTAAATTAAAAAATTCTTTAAAATTTGTATGTAAATCAAAAACCTATGTAATTTTTTAACTAAAATTAAATTTTCAACCTTACCTACTAATTTAGACATTCATTTATTTCCTCCCCTTGAAAATTCGAAACTCTGAGAAAAAACCATCAAGACCCTAAGAAATTTACAAAAAAATTTCCTATCATGAGAATTTCGAATAGACTATACAAGCCCGAAATATAATTCTTAATTTAAATTTTTATAAATTTTACTTAATAAAAATAAAATTAGAAATATTTTATAATTTTCAATCCCAATAAAAATAAAAATTTAACTTTAAAACCTGCTTAAAATTAAAATTCTATTTAATTGAAATCTAAGTTCTATAAATTTTAATAACCTCAAATATATTTTATTAGCTAATTTATAATTAACCTATTTTTAACTCAAAATCAAAATTTTTAATTAAAAATTATTAAATATAAAAAACTCTATACAAATTTTAAAACAAGATACAAATAATTTCAATAAAATTAACCTAAATTAAAATTTTTTAAACCTAAGTTAAATCCCATTTGATGCCCTCAACATCATGAAATTTAAATCGGTTTCTCACAGATGAATTACAAGTTTCATAAACCTAAGTTAAATTCCATTTAATGCCCTCAACATCATGAAATTTAAATCGGTTTCTCACAGATAAATTACAGGTTTAATAAACCTAAGTTAAATTCCATTTAATGTCCTTAACATCATGAAATTTAAATCGGTTTCTCACAGATGAATTACAAGTTTCATAAACCTAAGTTAAATCCCATTTGATGCCCTCAACATCATAAAATTTAAATCGGTTTCTCACAGATGAATTACAGGTTTAATAAACCTAAGTTAAATTCCATTTAATGTCCTCAACATCATGAAATTTAAATCGGTTTCTCACAGATGAATTACAGGTTTAATAAACCTAAGTTAAATTCCATTTAATGTCCTCAACATCATGAAATTTAAATCGGTTTCTCACAGATAAATTACAGGCTTCATAAACCTAAGTTAAATTCCATTTGATGCCCTCAACATCATGAAATTTAAATCGGTTTCTCACAGATGAATTACAGGTTTCGTAAACCTAAGTTAAATCCCATTTGATGTCCTCAACATCATGAAATTTAAATCGGTTTCTCACAGATGAATTACAAGTTTAATAAACCTAAGTTAAATTCCATTTAATGTCCTCAACATCATGAAATTTAAATCGGTTTCTCACAGATGAATTACAGGTTTCATAAACCTAAGTTAAATCCCATTTAATGTCCTCAACATCATGAAATTTAAATCGGTTTCTCACAGATGAATTACAGGTTTCATAAACCTAAGTTAAATCCCATTTGATGCCCTCAACATCATGAAATTTAAATCGGTTTCTCACAGATAAATTACAGGTTTCATAAACCTAAGTTAAATTCCATTTGATGCCCCCCAACATCATGAAATTTAAATCGGTTTCTCACAGATGAATTACAGGTTTCATAAACCTAAGTTAAATTCCATTTGATGCCCTCAACATCATAAAATTTAAATAAAATAAAAAGCTGCACTTAAACTTAAAACCCAAATCAAAATAAAAAAATCTAATTTAAAAATCTAAATTTAAAACCAATTTCTAATTGAAATAATTTTTTTGATTTAAAATTTTAAATTTTATCATTTTTTTCAGACATTCATTTAATGACTATCAATCCTATTCAAAATTCCCAATAAAATCTAATAATTTTAATTTTATTTTTTTACTAAAAAATTGAACTTAAAATAATAATTTTAAACAATCTAAATATTTTTTTTGCCCTTAAACTATTCTTTCATCATTCAATTTTAAAATTTTTCTTTATATTAAATTTTTCCTGTAAAACATTTTCTTTTTTCTCTATTTTATCTTTATTGAAAATCTATTCAATTTTACCAATTATTTCAATTAAATTTATCTATAAAATTATTATTGAACTTTTAAATAAATAACCTATTTAACTAAAAATTTTACATTAATTTATTAAAGAAAAAAAATATTTTAAAATTAACAATATTAACTTCAATAAAATCCCTCTTATTTAAAAACTAAGGTTGAGGAAACTCCATTAGTGGAGTACCTCCTTTTAATAAAAAATTTATTTATATTAATCCAATAATTTTAAATTTTTTATAATTAGTTTAACGTTTAAATTTTAATCTATCTTTAAAGAAAAAATATATTATATATTATTATTATATATATATATTATATATTTATAATACCTTAATAATAAATAATAAATATTATAGATATATAAATAGTTTATTAATTAATAAATTTTATAAGATCCTTGCTTAATTTAAAAGTAAACAAAAAATTTATAAAGAGTCCCTCTCCCTTCCTAATAAGACTTTAGATATTTTAGTCACTATTGTATATTTATAGGCAATATAGATTCATAGATAGACTTTCTTAACTATTAGGTTAAAATTAGGACCCTAAACACTTCTGGTTTATCCTATACGATGTAACTATATTAAGCTTTCTAATTTTGATAAATGTAATATTATTTATATACAACATTTATATATATATAAATAATTATCATTTAAATATTAAGTAAACTTTTAATTAAATAGGGCAAAAAAAAAAGTTTTTTTTTTTCAGAGGAAACTTTTGATGAAACCCGAACCCCTTGAACATTACCTTCTAGGCTATTTCGGAGATCCAAAAAACCCCCGTTTTAAAATACATTTTTTTTCCTGAGAGCAAAGTCCATGTAAAAAAAAAATTGAATTACTTTTTCACTATTAAAAAAAAATGTATGTCTGGGCGTTATAAACAGTTTTAAAAATAAAAAACTACATCTGATGGAGTTTCCTC